TGGGTGTTCGTTTCATCCGCCCACTGGGAGTCATGAGTCTCCTTCAGGAGCTCGCGCCTGCCGCTTGCCTGTCTTGGGGAAAGAGCCGCATATTACAAGCACCTACCCGGAAAGATTGTGACCAGCTTCTCCATATCTTTGGAAAAGCAGCCCGCGCGCCCTTCCTTTAGCTACTCAGATGTTTCAGTTCGTGGATGTTCGGTTCAGCGAGGAAATGGGAACAGCGGCTTAAGCCATGCACACGTCGACCCGGCACTATGTTTCTACGGTTGCACGGGAGACTGGAGAATGGGAGTACTGCGCAAGACGTTCTTGGTAGGCCTAGATGGCGATTACCGCTGCGTCGCTGCTTGATCTAGTAGCGCCGTTATGCTTGAGTGATGCTGGCAGGGGACATAACGCATCACTCAAGAGCGGTCCACCGGGCTTCTCGAGCTCCTTGAAGCAGCCGCTTCTTGCCTTGCTAGCTGCCTCGGACGAGTCTCGCTAAAGCGCTTGCGGAAGATTAGCTGCAGTAATTCATTTGCGCGCGCATAGGGCGGGCTTTGCCCTCCTCCTGATCCTTTCCTGAACAGAGCTACTGAAGAGAATCAAGCCCGTGAACTCGTGGGTTGGCGCAAGGGCTTTTCAAGAAAGTGTGCATCTGCTTGAGGGGGGTCTGGGCCGCGGCGAGGGAATCTGGGAACCTGAAACCGGTCCAGTAGCTTGAGCGTTGAAGCTTTCTCCGTCGCCTCATCTGGGGATCATGGAAAAGTTTGGCATTAGGTCATTCCGCCACAAATGAAGCAGCCCGCTTACGCTTTGACGGGCGGCCTTCTCCAGGTTTCTCAAGTCACGAGAATGAACCGCCTCATCTCACCCGGCTAATCAGATGGAGTGCTTTGAGCTACTCCAGCAGCAGGAACATATCAGGTGGTGGAGTTGGGAGAGATCCCGAGAGGACCCGAAAAAGCAAAAGACCAAGCTCTATCGACAGGTGCCAAAGGCCGTCTCCTTCATGTCAGGTCTCAGAACATATGGTCTCAAGGTCAGGATACGCAAGAATTTGGAGTGATGCTTCTACCAAAGCTTTGAATCAGAGTGGCGCGCCTTTCCGCCGTTTGTCTGCAATCCCAGCTACTCTCTCAGAATAGAGTTCGTTGCCCGCTTTGCGCCTTCATCCTCGCCTACTTGACCGAGCCATGCCCGATAATAGTAGAGCGCTAGTTCATATATGCGAAATGAACCCTTGAACCCATGCCATGCCATGCCATAGTAGAGCGCTAGTGAGTATATGCGAGACTGAAAGGAAGATAAGAAAGGAGAGGTGCGAAGCACTCGACCCAATGAGTCTCGCCTTAAAGGAAAGAGGCGAGACGAATGTGTTAGCTATGTTGGTTGAAGCATAACGAGGTGCGGAGCACTCTTTCCTATGGACGAGAGAACAGATATGTTCGGCTCGACCAAATGAGTCTCGCCTTAAAGGAAAGAGGCGAGACGAATGTGTTAGCTATGTTGGTTGCCCGCATAACGAGGTGCGGAGCACTCTTTCCTATGGTCGAGAGAGCAAAGTGAGTCTCGCAATATCACTAGGAGAGGTGCGAAGCGCTCTTCCCGTTGCGTTGGAAGCGTCGAGAAATTGCCCAACCCGAGAAAGGTACACTTTTGATTGCGGAACGCTTCTGGTCCCGGGCTTGTCCGTCTCCTTTTGCGTCATTGTTCTCGGACATACAGCGATATTGGACGCCGATAGATCTTTCTTAGGGTTCAGAGGGTGCTTGTGAGAATCAAAAAATGCGGGGTATCCTGCCAGCCGGGTTATCCTCATTATCTGAAATGGTCTGACCAGGGAACATTGCATTGCTGCATACTTGTTGACAAAAGGAGTAATAAGGATAGGGAATCAGTCTGGCTGTTTTGAGCATGATACCTGAAACCCTCTTGACAGATAGCTTATGGAGGAGGTTCTACCAAACCCGAGTGACTCCCTGTTCCCATCTCGTTGACGCGGATACCTACCATCATACCACCTTTTCATCGTCTGATTCTGAGGTCGGGAGGAGCAGGGAAGTGAGTCCGCATGTATTTGTCCTTCTTTTCGCACCCACAATTGATTCAACGGAGAAGGATAGTGTCCACTTTTCAACCAATTGTGGACCCATGGGACGGGGAGAAGAGGAGCCCCTCTTTTTTCTTTCCTGTTTGATGCATTCTTTCCTCCCCCCTCGACAAATTCAAGGAGAAAAGAATCAGTCCCCTTTCTCTCTTTTCTCGACCTTCTACCATGGTGGTGTTGATTTGTTCCCACTCTGACCCGCCATTTCCCTGACCTCCAGAAGACCGTGCCTCCGGAAACCTTGGCTTGTCTGGCTGATACAAATTTGCTACGCTCATTGATTCAACAACTTCTAAGATACAACAACTCCAGCAAGCATTTGTTTCACCTCCATAGAGCCATATCTCTGAATTGGAAATGGAGAGAACTTGAGGAACATTTGAATGGGCTTTCAATTGAATGAAAGAAAAGATTTGATGAATTGACAGTCAAAGAAAAGGAATACGAAAGCAAGGCATCAGAGGCTCGGGACTGTGGTCAGCTGCTAGATCGGGTGAGATCTCGAGTGGAAGGATGGCAAAGTCAACCCATGTTTCTGATAATCAAGCGTTCTGCTGCTCTAGGTTCAAGGGCGTCGAGCTTGTTCAATCCGTGTTGTCTAGTTACAACTTGATTTGGCTTCTGCTTTCCGATTGCCGGGGAAAACATAGGAGGACGAATTTTCTATGAAAAGGAAGTATCCATACCATTGGCCTCTTGGCGTGATATTTGCAAAACAAAGGAGGAAGGACGAGCACATCGAAGCTCAATCCCTTGTGCGCATTCGGCGGCTGGAAATGGATTGGGATTTTGAGTCCACAAAAGAGGAATTTAGATAGACAATCATCAAGCATAATTCCAGCTCCTCCTCCTAAAGGCCTCATTAGTTCTTCTACTCCAATATAGCTGCTGCTGCGGAGAGATTCAAAAGTCCTGCTGCCGCTAGTCTGACTTTCTTACCGCCCCTTTTTCATCTTGCTCCGGGCAGTCAAGCAAAGGTTGTGGCGTCCTTACCTCGATTGAAAGTGAGAAATCAAGCTCGATACGGCCGAGTCTTCATATTCGTCTCGCCTCTTTGCGCACCTTTCAGGCGAGACTTCATTGGTATCAAAGGCTCCTTGATCCGCAGTGATGCTGCCCAGCGACATAACCCGCATAACGGCGCAAGGGCATTAGGGAACCCTCGCCACTCATGAGAGTGGTCGAGTGCAAAGGTCGAGCATATATGGCTTTGCCTCCGAAGGTTGGATCAAGGGGTGATGTCGGTTTAAGCGAGCCGAACCAAGTTCTACGCATTTCCCCAGGGGAAACGAGCGGTCGAGCCGGGCAGTTATGCTTGAGGAAATGCGCGCATAACGGCGCTTGTCATATGCGAGTCTTCATATTCGTCTCGCCTCTTTGCGCACCTTTCAGGCGAGAATTGGTATCAAGGGCTCTCTCCCGTTGACGCTCCGCACCTCTCCCAGCTAGATTGAGCGCTCCGCACCTCTCCTAGTGATATTACGAGACTCACCCGAGTCTTCATATTCGTCTCGCCTCTTTGCGCACCTTTCAGGCGAGAATTGGTATCAAGTTCTCTCGACCATAGGAAAGAGCGCTCCGCACCTCTCCTACCGATATAACGGCGCAAGGGCGGGCTCCCAGCTAGATTGAGCGCTCCGCACCTCTCCTACCGATATAACTAGCAAGGGCTCCTAGCGGCTATTGCGAGACTCACTCAAGTTATCCTCGTTATGTGCCCCATTATGTTTGTTGCCCGCAAGCGCTTCGCACCTCATGAGAGTGGCGGCTTCAACGCGCGCGCCTCTCATCACTGATATGTGACACCTTATGGACCCTCTTGCTGGATCCCGATCGGAGGGTATCCCAATGAAAAAGCTGCCGAAGGGGAGTTCTTGGAGAGCCTGTTGAGAATGTGTGGCCCTTTCCGATACTCGCATCACCCTATTCATAGATCTGCAACATAAGACCTCCAATTTTCCATCTTTGAAAGAGAAAGTCAAAGTTGTGGATCTTTGCCGGGGTTAGGGCAGGGGTCATGGGGATTCGGGGGAATTTCAAAGACACCGGGGTGGGTCAAACATCATCATGGAATTGATCAACAACATTGCGCTTATGGAAGTGTATCTGTATCCCTCTACGTAGGCGCTTTTACTTGACATAGGCCTCGTGAAGGAAATGAGACGAATCCGGAGTGATGAATGAACCACCAGGAGCTCGTATGAGAGTTGGTTTGTGACAGACAGCCCTATTCAGATTTCTTCATCTTCGTCTCGCCTCTTTGCCCTTTCAGGCGAGACTTCATTGGCCCACCAAAAATGTATCAGGGTGGCGCTCTTGTTTGATAGTTCGACTTTCAAATACAAGCCGAAAAAGCGCACAGTTTCTTTATGCTGCCTGAACCGGTATCATGTTGCTTGCCTTCTGTATTATACTCAAACATGGTCCCCGCAGAAATGGGTGATTTGATACAGATACCAAAGAGGGATCGAGGCCAAGGATACTACGCCATACATCGATCAGTTGATGCACCTGCGGACGATTTGACCGACCCTTCTCCTGGTCTTCGACCCCGTCATTAATGGTCGGCAACATTGCCTTTTTCGGTATGCATTGCGAACACGGATTTTGAGCGTCTCATCTTCTTTCTCTGGAGAATCCCAAATCGCCTTCTTACTTGATTCCGAGCAGATGGTCCAACTACAGAACTTTTGCTTTTTCATTACTTCCATGGTCGTGCCTCGTGGCACGGCAGCACCCGTACTATTTCAATGGTTCGTCAGTAGAGATGTTCCCACAGGTGCCCCTTCTTCTAATGGTACTCTCATTCCTATTCTTATCCCTTCATTCCCTTTTTTGGTCGGTATACATTCCAGGAAATTCATACGCTCCATGGATGGAACAAAAAGTGGAGTGTTGGTCAGAGCAAGCCGCCCGGTGCTATTACCAGACAGGAGGGGGAGACGCTCATCCTCCCGAAATGCTTTCTTTCGTTTTGTTCCCCTTCTTCATTTCCTTCTTCTCGAACGGGGGGGAATGGTGGAGGACTTGTCATATTTCGAATCTTTCTGCGGTGTGCTCTGTTTACTATTCTTTCGTACTTTCTTCTCTTTACCACGCGATAGGTCAGCGAAGCATGAGCGGTCGCTCCGAAAGAAAGGCCAAAGACTTCGGCCGGAAGGTCAAGGACGAAATGACAATCTGAGATGCCCCGGGCACCTCCATATGGAAAGAAGGATCAAAGGTGAAGGGCATGGGGATTTCCCCGTCCCGGGTGGTGCTTGTTTGGGGGGTGTGCCACCAAAAATCAGGCTTGAAGCTCTCGCCTTACCAACGAGCCGACTGCTGATGGCTGTTGGTCACGACTACTACCAAAAAGTTCACATGAAGATGAATCTTTCACATGGGGGAGTGTGCATCTTGATGTTGGGTGTGATTCTGTCGTGCGACCCGGTGGCTGATGTGCGACCTGTGGCCCACGCCTCCTATTTGTTCAGGGCGGGCGGCGTGAACTCTGATTCGATCTGGGTATTCAATCCCGCCGCTGAGATGCTCAGTTGACTCCTCCCCCTTGATAGGAAGACGGCTTCTTCCAAAATGAGTGCATAAGGGTCAGGAATTTTGGATGAACGGAGGTGAATGGGTGTCAGCCTCGCTTCTCGGAAACACCCTGTGCTGACCACACTGAGAGACACGAAAGCGCGGGTAATGCCAGTTGGCGAAGTGGCGTTAAGCATCCCGAGAGGTACGCAAAGAGAGGTCGTGATGATATCATCTACGTCCGTACCGCTCCTCGTGGAGTAGATCCCGCATCCAACAAGCATTTTTTTGACCAGGGAACGGGATAATTCCCACTAACGCAGGCAGGCCAGCCGGGCCATGAGCGCGGTGGGAACGGGCTTCCCAAAAAGCCAGCTTGGGTCAACATAGAATGAAGGCGAGCGGACTCTACAGCAATTAGCCGGCGAGCAAGACTTGTCATATAACCAGAGAGGTGCCCTCAAGGAAGATCAGCGGCGGAGAGGTGCCTTGTCAGGGGGAATTGGTCGACCACCTGCCGGTTATATCGGTTGCCCGCATAACCACGTGAGAGGTGAACGAAAGTTCGGCTCGCGTCACATAATCGCCACAACCCTTGCGCCTACCCGAGCCCTTGCGCCAACGGGATACCTGTTGTGTTGGCAAAGAAAGCTGAATCTTCGTCTCGCCTCTTTGCCTTTCAGGCGAGACTTCATTGGTTTCGGGCTGATCAAAGCAGACGTGGGGACTCGGGTCAGGGCGCAGCGTCACTAAGAGAGCCATTCCATTGAGGGCGAGCTTTCAAGTCAACAAGGGCGGGCACGTTATGTCTCTCTATGCTGGTGTCCGAGCCACAGACGACTACTGCACGGATTTGATGGGGGGATCCTAGCGAATGAACTGGGATGGAATAGAAAGCGAAGCGCGGAAACAGCACGTGGGAAAAAAGGAGGCTTGTTCTTATGTATTGTCAGCTGCCGCCCCCCTTTCCTGTCCGTCCTGACCGGCAGCAGCTGGGTCTCCCCATCTCTCCTCAACTTCCCCCGGTCTTCGGCCCGAGCTGTATGAGGCAGAAACTCGTCCCACGTACGGTTCGGAGGCCGAGCCCCACCCCAGCAGTAATGGTGCGGCTTAGGTCAACTAATACGAATAAGATACAGTTCACTCAACGATTGCCTTTGGGTTCCGAACTCCATATGGGAAAGGAGCGTTGTTGTTTGCGAGGTCTCGATCATTTACATGGACCTACTTCTCATTCTATTTGTGGTAATTTGATGATTTATAAGCTTTCTATACAACGCGATCGGTTCATGTTTGAGCATGATGAAGAACTTCGTGCTGACCTGTTGCCAATCCACTTTCCGGCCTCATATGATCATTCCAAAGTTTGGCATTTTCTGCACTATATTAGAATGAAGAGGATGAAGAATCGCGAACATAAGAATTTCTGGTTGACTATGTTCCCAGAAAAAAGATACTTTGTTTCCATTCGAGAAAGGACTCACACGACTGAAGTGGCTATACATACAAATCCATTTACGGATCTATATGCTCCGATTGGAACTGGAAGTGGAAGAACAGGCGGCTGGTATACTACCATAATGAAACTGCCTTTGATTTTTAGTATTCGGATAGGATTTCTGTTGGCTTCATCGGGAGGCTCGCGTAGTTTGTTACGTCAGCTCAAAAAGTACCAATTGCATTGGAATCGATCAAGGTATCCTGGAGTCGAAAAAAGAGTTCATAATTGCATCAAAGGGGAATCAGAAGCACGAAAAGTAGTGGCTGCGGTGCGTCCTTCAATCCTCTCCCGTCTGTCCCTACTATGATCATGATGAAGAGCGGGCTGGCTTGCCGGAAAGTCTAGACCAACAAAGTCCTAGGTTTTTTTTGCGTCCGGTGGCACCCTTCTTGATAGGGCACTCGTGGATCCACCCATCAACCAAACCAAGCAAAATCGGAATGAAGAAAGACGAGACATAAAGGAGATGAACTCCGAGCATTGTCATAGTCAGTGGCCCTACAATGTTTGGATCAAGGGTTTCGAAAGATGGGAAGGAGAGTCCCTTGTCCATTTCCCTCCCATCAAGTCCGACGTAGAACAAAGGTAATTTGATGATTGATAAGCCTACCCGCTTTGTAGCGACTCAAAATGACCAGTTTTCATTACCGTATGTATCAGAATAGAGAATCGGAGGTCAGCTGTGAGATCGGGTGATGAAGAACTTGACTGGTTGAGTGAGGGACTGGGAATGGAGAGGAGGGTGAATTGAATGAAGGACAGGAAGGTGTCGGGAGGGGTTCTTATCTTAATAGAAGGGGTCATTTGACTAGCGCCAGAGAGTTGCTATAGTAGGAGACGAAAGGCGACGGTAGTCAAGCATAAAGATGAGTCTGTACTTGATCTGACCAAACCCAAGCAACCCCTCAGAATCTAAGCACTGAAGCAGAAAAGGCGCGTGCAAAGTAGGGATCCCCTCACTCAACTGGGAGAAGCAGAAGAGGAAACCGCACGCACGATTGACGTTCAGACTCTCATTTTCCATCATCACCAGTAAGGACAATAGATTCCATCCCCGAGGAAGAGTACAACGAGAGGATGGCCGAGGCCCTCTTTATATGATAAGTGACACAGGAAGATCAAATTCATCAATTCCTGCGGCTGGCAGCGGTTTTGTATCTCAATGCCGGCCCGCAAGAAGGTGGAGGTTGGCTTTCGTTCTCCGCCCTTGATCCGCAGTGATGCTGCCCAGCGACATAACCCGCATAACGGCGCAAGGGCATTAGGGAACCCTTTCACCCATGCCATATACGCGCGCCCAGCGGTTCAAGTGCGGGCGTCGAGACTCACTCTCGTTCTCTCGATCTGGCACCCAAGCAGCCGGAAAGAGCGCTCCGCACCTCTCCTAGTTATATGACGAGCCCGGGCAGGTTATGCGGGCAACCAACATCAAGCATAACGGCGCGCGCAAGAGGGTTGGTTCTCGATGGTTGGGAAGAGCGCTTCGCACCTCTCCCAGCTAGGCGCATTTTGTGCTCCGCACCTCTCCTACCGATATAACGGCGCAAGGGCGGGCTCCCAGCTAGATTGAGCGCTAAGCACCTCTCCTAGCTGATATGTGACACCTTTGCCTCCCCCGAGTGGGCTTCGCACCTCTCCTACTTATCTTGCGAGACTCACTTTGTTCTCCTCGTGCCGTTAGTCTTGCCTCACATCTTTCCTTCTCCTCTCCCGATAGAGAGGAGTTCTTTTGCCTGCCGGGGCTGCGTAGAGGCAGTTATGGTGTATCAGCTGATGTACGGAGGCATTGGTCAGAGGTTGCCTTTTTGGCAAAGTTCATAAGAATCAATAGATGGACGAAAACAAAATCATTCTGTTAGCAGAGGAAGATTCTCACTACTCTTTTTTGACGTGGTTGGCTCCCCGGATTTGAAAGTGAATACCGGAAAACTTTTCCCTATCGTCGCTATATAAACAAGGCCGAAAACTCATCTGCTTGTAAATGATTGGTGTAAGTCAGACTCCCCAGCAAGCAACTCAATCAAGTAATCAAGTCTGCAGGGCTTGCTGGATCAAGTCAGAAATGATCAAGGGCTATCGCCGTCGATCCGTTGCGCGGTTTTGAAGCATCTTCATCCCGTTTTGTATACGTCACTTTTCTCTTTTTTATGTGTAAGAATTTGGAATTCTTCTTCCAACTCGTCCCAGAATGGGCGTGATGGCAAAGAACAAGAAGAAAATGAAAGGAGGAATTTGTCCAATAGTCACAAATGGTGCCTCCACAGGTTGACATCCGATCCAACCTAGTAGTAAACGATCCGCCAAAAGCAACCAAAAGATTCCTTGGTAAATCGGGCGAAAACAGGAACTACGCACATAGAGATTTTTGAAAAAAGGTAAAGCCAACAGAGATATAAAAACAGGTGCTATTGCGGCTACACCTCCCGATTTGTCAGGGATACTTCGAAGAATGGCATGAATCGGTAAGAAATACCATTCCGGCACAATATGAGGCGGGGTAGGCATCGGATTAGCAGGTATATAATTGTCGGGATGCCCCAAAACATTAGGAGCATAAAAAATCCAAATGGAAAAAAAGATAGAAAAGGCTACCCAACCTACAAGATCCTTGACATAAAAATAAGGGTAAGAAGCTATTTTATCCATTTCAGAATGTACACCCAATGGATTATTTGATCCATATTGATGCAATGCGGCCAGATGAATCAGACTGGCGCCCACTAAAAGAAAGGGGAGTAAATGATGAAGACTAAAAAAACGATTTAAGGTGGCATTGTCCACGGAGAAACCACCCCAAAGCCAAGTCACTATGGTATCTCCTACTATGGGTATGGCGCTAGCTAAGCTTGTAATGACTGTTGCTCCCCAAAAGCTCATCTGACCCCAAGGTGGTACGTATCCTATAAAAGCTGTCACAATCATTAAGAGGAAGATGACAACTCCGAGACACCGAACAAATTCCCTAGGACTGCTATAACTCGCATAATATAGACCACGAAAAATATGAAGGTAAACCATAATAAGAAACATACTTGCCCCATTAGCATGCATATAACGGAGCAACCAGCCCCCTTCAACATCTCTCATAATGTGTTCTACGCTGTTGAAAGCTAGATCCACATGAGGTGTGTAATGCATAGCTAAAAAAACACCAGTGACTATTTGAATGACTAAACAAATACCAGCTAACGCACCGAAACCCCACCAATAACTCAAATTGCTCGGAGTTGGATAATCTATCAAATGCTGGTTCAGTGTAGAAAAGAGAGGTTGTTTAAGAAGAGAAAATCGTTGATTGATTATAGTCATTGATCTTTTTTCTCATGACAACTCCTGTTCCCCTGCCCTGACGCCTACCCACTAGCTTTGAGTCTTTGTTTGGAACGGTTGCACTTCCAAAGCGGGCTCTACAAGGGCGAAGCCTTGCGCCCACCTCAAAAAAGCGCATCTACCCAATTCTCGCCTGAAAGGCAAAGAGGCGAGACTCATTCATGTCGGATCTCTTCTGCGCCGGCTGCCGTTGCGTTGCTGCTATGCGTCTACTGCGCTGTTGACCATGCGTGTCATTCTTTTCTTTGAGCCCGCCCTTGCAATAGTAGAGCGTCCCTGCGCAAGAGCATAGCTCCCCGAGGGTTGCCGAGGTTGGCGCAAGGGCTTTCTTTGGCAACCTATGAAGAGGCCGGTTCTGAGCCGGGGCCTGTGTCAACTTGATCAGGAGGGTGCGGTTATACCTGACCGCGTTCCCAAGCGATGTCAACCTCTTTCGCATCTCCTCTTTGAACCACCCGATGACACCATCATCTTCTGCTGCCAATGTGCCATGCCAGTAGTCAATGATCCTTTCAAAATCTCAAATCTATCTACTAGACAAACCACGCGCCCCACTTTCTACAGTCTGATGAGCAAGCAGGAGGCCAGCTGGTTAGTCGTGATAAGAGCTGCTTGATCACCTCTAGCAAAGGCTAGCCCGGGGCGCGCGCTTGTCCATCATATCAAATAAGCATCGCGGGATTGATGAGGAAGGATCTGCGCCACAATTAGATACCTTGGTGTGCCTCTATTTGTTGAACGGCAGCAATCAGACTTTCCAAACGTGCGCACACTTTTTGTGCGGTTTGGCCTCTATAGAATCACAGTCCAATTGAGAGTTGGAGAAGTCACTTTCTATCGAAAGGGGGAAGAAGAGTCCTTCTGCAATCAGTTCTTTGCTCCGGCATTATATTACAAGCCGACTTTGTCTGTTTCCTACGCTCCGGGTTTCATTGCTCAAGTTCATCGTCTATGCGCGCGCGCGCCAACGCGGCATACTGTGAGATTTTGGGGCTCATCTGAGGTCCATAGCACCATTGGTTTGGATGGAAGGAGTTGTTTCAATCTCTGAACTTGGTATTGATCTGAGACCGATATCCGCTCTGCCTTTCGCACGTCAAAAGATGCAGTGGCTTCTACATACGAAGGACAAAAGTGCATGTGGACTGCATTTGGAAGTCAACGTCGGAAAAGTCTTGCAATGGTTTGCCTATCTCCGCAGCTCCGCTCCCCCGCTACAGCTCAGTCCAATGGAGACAAATTCATCCACTCTTCCTTTCACTGCGCAAGCCGCCCGGATTGAGAACTTCTCTTATTGGTCTTGCGGATGGAGAGCTGACCGTTAGTGGATCTGAGATTCTAGTCGCGAGCAGAAAGAGCGTACCACTTGTGATTTGAGTCGTGTTGTAGTCGGTCCGGGTCTTTCCACCTGTGGCACCAGAATGTCAACCAGCAAAAGTGGCAATGAAGCACATGAATTGATGAAACTTGACACGCGTGATACAAATGGGAAGGGCGGACAGATACACTACTATCAGGCCGGCCGGCTTGGTCAAGCTCCCTTCCCGCACGCCTGGCAGATTGATAATCTCGAGAACAAATCAACACAGCTTTGACGATTGACTACATAAGAACTACCCGGGGTTGGCTCCCCTTCCTCCAAGTTGTACCGGGAGAGCTCTTCCCGATATTTGGAGATTCAAAAACGATGAATGCTTCCTTGGCCGTGTGGAACATGGATGAGCATTATGTCATGCTTACAAGTGAAAAGACGACTGGAAGAAGTGCCCTCTGAGGACTTCGAGATCAAATAGAGAATGTTTCTTTCCATTCCTCGTGAGCCACTGATTTCTCCGAAAGACGAGATCAAAGTGCTTTTCCTCCTTTTTCCCAAGAAGTCGACGGCCTTACACCATTGGGATACTTCGAAGAAAGTTGAAGACATATAAGAGACACCGGTGCTCAAACCTTTGATCGATACCTCTGAACATTTCTCTTTTTGGGGAAGGTTGTTGCTCCGGATCTTGTTCCCCCGGTGTGAAAGCAGTTGGTTCCGGAGTTTGAGAATTCTGCCGATCCCAAGTACTCCATCTCTATCATTGCATATGGGAATATAATAAGTAAAGAGTACCAGGCATGACCAGAAGAATTGTGTAAAATAAGTGAATTTATCCAGTTGAGGCATTCTTGATGAATTTCAAATCATTCCCTCCGTACAGAAATCAGACTCTTGATTTGAGTACGAGTTTTGATTCACTATAGAGAGCAGTGATTGGTTGTTGACCGACAAAAGACATGGGAAATGAAAGAGGCCCTCCTTACCACCACTCCCCTGACCTCGGAAAGGCATCAGAGTGACACTTCCGAGCCTCCTTGACTAATGGGTCATACAAGGTGTAGGCGCGCGCAAGGGAAGTGAAAAGGCGTTATATCATACATATGACGAGACTGACTGAAGTTCTCTCGACCATAGGAAAGAGTGCTCCGCACCTCGTTATGCATTATGTCGCGCGCCGTTATGCTTGAGTGATGCTGTTTTTGATGCGACATAACGGGGCACATCACGCATCACGCATAACGCATAGCTAACACATTCGTCTCGCCTCTTTCCTTTAAGGCGAGACTCATTGGGTCAAGCGCTTCGCACCTCTAGCTACTTATCTTCGCACCTCTCACGAGTGGCTTCAACGCGCCTCTCCTAGCTGATATGTGACACCTTACGGACCCTCTCCCGAGTGGGCTTCGCACCTCCCCGGCACTGATATGACCTTACGGACCCTCCTAAGGTGGTCGTCTATATGGTTGGGCTCCTCTTCTCCCGACCTCGGGATTTAGAAAACGAATGAGATTAAAAATGCCATCATTGGGGCAAACAACGCAATGGCTTCTGTGAGGGCAAAGCCCAAAATGGCATAACCAAATAATTGTTTAGCTAATGAAGGATTTCTGGCCACGGAATGAATCAATGAGCTGAAGACATTACCAATGCCAACAGCAGCACCTGCTAAAGCAATGGTAGCAGCTCCTGCTCCTATTAATTTTGCCCCCTCCAACATCTCTTTTGAATTTGCCGCTTGGCTTGCTTTTCCGTGTTCTATGATATGGCGTGGTTTGTCTAGTAGATAGATTTGGGAAAGTGGGTGGCATGTCAATCAATTTCGGGGCCCTGTATATAGTATATACATTAGATAATGTTTCTCATGAATAGCCGATAAACCGAAAGACTCGCAATCCGGTGTGCGCAATGCCGGCCGCTTTTCGGCGAGGATGATGATTTTTTCCAGCTGCCGGAAGGCTGTTCTCCTGGCATCCGCCACTCGGTTGTCTTGACTCACAAATGAAGAGTATGCCTTTGTTCCTTTGAAAGCGCGCGGCAAGTTCTACACATTGCATTGAAGAAAGTGCTTTCTAGTTGCATCATAGTTTTTGAGAAGAAAGGTGCCGCTGGCTGGAACTCCGAAACAATCCAATGTTGGTCGGGCTATATCAACCCGTGATCATTCGGCGACCATCACCATGAGCACGCTTCGTCGGCGTCAAAGGCACAGCGCGCGCCTTGGTGGCTGCTAATGGTTGGTAAGTCAGACACTTGGCGGCCGTGCTCATGGTGATGACTTTCCGAGTGCGCACTCTTTTTGCGGCAGGGGTCGGTCGAGCGTCGATTTGTACATTAATGCATAACGGCGCAACCAACAGCAACGGCAGCCGCCTGAACTTGGCGCGAAAGTCAACGCTTTTTCTTCAAACAATAGCCAATCCGTAGATAGGGGCCGAGCCGAAAGAAGAGGAACTAAGCGCGGCGCGAAAAGAAGGAATGGATCTCAATGCGCGTATTATACTCAAACTCAAAAGTTCTCATCACTTCTTTTTTTAAGACCTTCGGCAGGAAAGAGTGACAATCTGCCCTGAACATTGATCTTTTTGGGCGCGCGCGTTGGAAGGAGGCAAGAAACCGAGGGAATGAAGTGATCTTTGAAGAGTGATGTTCCATTGCATTGGTAGTATCTTCTTTCTCTCTCCCAGACTATTCGCCATATAATCGCAGTAGGATACGCCCATCTTTTCTTATTGTGCCGCGAGCGAATTGGAGTGCGCTTGTATTATAGGGCTGACCTGACCTGTATCCATTAGTGGTTGACCTGTTCTAATAAGCGCCTGATCCGGCTATAAGCGATTGTCGGCGTATTTAGAGAATGGATTGGCATAATCAAATTCCCTATATCTATAGTAGAAGTCAGTGGATGCTCTCCTTTTCTTAGTAGTAGCAGGAAGTCTGCATAGTGGGGCAGCAGCCCGAGTTTTCGTCTTCAACTACGGACGGCCGGCTTCTCTGCTTTCTATAGATTCTCAAAAAAAAGATCTTCTTCTCAAGGCAAAAAAAGCTGAAATTGAGCGCGCAACTTTGTACTTCTTCTTCACGCGCTTTTTTGTTTTGTTTTGATAGTAGTAAGAAAAATCTCTCAGCAGATTACATATCCCTGATACTCTAGATATAGAAGCCTACAGAAAGTGATGAAAGGAAAGAAAGTCTCTTCTATATTATATAGAATCTAGGCAGCATTGAGTTCCATCTCTTGAGATAAGGGTGACATTCCGTGCCAGGCCAGCATCAGTAGTTCTGAAAAGCAAGTATCTTGACTGTGGCACCACAATTGACTTTTCTCAAAGTTGTGGTCAAGCTTCAACCCCTTTCAAAATGAGCTATATTGCGAGCTTTGAAGTGAGCTTTTTGGATAGCTGATTTATGGCGTAGTCTAGCCCACTATAGATTCTGAAAAGCGCCAAGTTCTCAACACCCCTCTCCCGCTGGTCGAGAGCTCCGCACCTCGTTATGCGTTATGTCGGTTCAAGCCCGGCTGTTTCAAATCACTCTTTGTCCAAACGCGCCCGCCTTTTTTGACCTCGCGCAGGTGCGAAGCGATGAAACTGATCCCAATAGACAAGCCAGCCATACTCATTCTAGGAAGAACAAGCAATCAAAGATCGCACAGGGCAATTTCGCATCATAACGGGTATGAGCTATTGACGCCGATTCTTCTTTCTATCGCGCCGCGCAATTTGAGGATATAGAAACCTCGATCGAAAGCAGCATTTGCTGGCACATCCTCATCTCATTAGAATAGAAAGAAAACCTCTTCCCTGCAAGGAGATAGATGCCTTATCATCCCGCAACCTGAGATGATACCTGAAAACCAGGGCTATGTCCTCAATGTCGGCCTGACAAGTGATAGAAAGACCTGCCGGCCGCTCATTTCCACTATGAATGGCTCTATCCCCACAGTTGATGCACTCTACACTCAAGCTTTCCTGCCATGGAGTGAGATTGCTTTTCCTGCTTCCTGCTTTCAGGAAAGTCAAGACTATGCTTCGCCACTGTGCGGTATGGCACATCAAAGTGCCGGATTCGGTTCCAGAAGCACGCACTGTTTTGATTCCGCTTTCACCACTAATAGACAGAACAGATAGAATGGCTATGCGCAAAATGTGACACCTCTACAACTCTATGCCGGCCTACTTCTAACCGTCTGAACCTTATCGCCGGTCAAGCAATTCAAAGGAAGCCGTGCCGTAGAAAAAAGCCAAAGTCCCCCTTCATCTTCGTCTCGCCTCTTTGCGCACCTTTCAGGCGAGACTTCATTGTATCAGATAACCTCACCTTGCTTCATCAAGTCATTCATCGCGTAGCACCTTGCTTGGGGCATCATTGAAAGGGCAATTTCTTTTGGAGGGATGAGACTTGGAAATCGCGGATCCTGCCTGACCTTCAGTCATGAACGTCTAGCTCACATTCCCCGGTTCAACTCACTGAAAAAGCAGGAGAGAGATGGGAGATCTGACGGGTCACTTGTGCCAATTCAATGCTCGGCGAGACCGCATCAATCATGATCAAAGGGTACACGCTCACTCAAGTAGCAGCATCCTCTGAACGACGTAGTTTGAGGCCGCACCGGCTTTTCACGTACTCAAAAAGGTGGCAGCGGTGGCAGCGGGTACAAGAGGCATGATAGTAATCCAAAGCCAAATCTTGTGCACACAATAGTGCAGCGGATTCGATGCCCTCCATACAAGCTGCGCTTCGCGCCTGACTGGATTCATCGGAGATTGACGGGTGTGATCGCATTCTTTTCTATAGGGCCGGGTCAGACCTCGCCATGCCGTGAGTTCAATTAGTCCGCGCACTAGATAAGAGTCAGAGCGCCCGGGCATTCATCCAATGCTGACTTTGCCGGCATAGCCCCGTCGTCACCGCATGCTCGTCGCTGATTATGAAGCTGGTATTGGAATGCTGTGCTTGCTATATAACAACCGACCTCCCGTATACGCAACTTGATTTGCGCGCCCACATTTTGCCTGTTAGTCAATATAGCTCTGGTGCCATGCCACAGATGTAGACCTATGATCTGGAGGGTCAGTCAAGACGCATTCATCTATGTCCTTCGAGGAAGCCTTGCTCTTGCCTGCCATGGAGAATCATTCCTCAACCATAACGAAGACGAATGAAAGACCCCTGACACTGGCTCTTCTGCTAGCTTCAAAGGAAGGGTGAGAGTGGCAGATGGATTGACTTTTGAAGGGCTAAAGAAAGAGCTTGGCTTTGATTTGAGGTGCTTGAGGGGACATAACGCCCATTGCATTACCATACGGGTCTCTCCCTCCATTGGTCCATGTAGGCTCCGGGCACTTGTAGTCATAGAACTGAGACTATGTATGTTGAATGACTGGATCAAGATCTTGGAGGCCGGTCTGATTATGATGTATGGCGTATCCATATTCCCTTGCTACGAGCTTGAGGGTCGATTCACTTTGCACCTCTTGACTGAGGCGTTGATGATCTCTGTTTAAGCGATGAATGAAGCTGCTCAATCATAGGGAGCTCCCACCACTTTAGATTGAGATCTTCCGCGCTTTCTCACGCACATATGGTTCTCAAGTCATTGACCAGGTTGAGGTGTATACACATGGCATTCCCATAGATCTCTAGTAGATACCATATTCACTCTTGAAGTTCAATTCTACTTGGTTTGGTTTGGTTTGGTGGGGAGCCACCTTTCTTCTTCCTATTCGTCTCGCCCCTTTCCCCGCGCTTGCCGGGCGAGACTCATTGGGTGTTGGTCTTTTTCAAATCGCCGGTTGATTTCCTCGGGTTCACTCCTCTCATTGATGACGGGTTTGGCTGAGATGAGATTCTAGTAGGGCAATGAAGTCTCGCCTGAAAGGCAAAGAGGCGAGACGAATCTCAAGGCGGGCTCAGTTTGAACAAACAAGCACGAGGTTGGGGGTTGGCGCAAGGGCTCATGCTGTCGGTTGGTTCGCCTCCAATCAAAGAGAAAGTTGGGGCAATCTTTCTTGTCCTTTCAGATAGCAGGTGGAGTTCTTTCCCTCCTCACAATGGAAAATTTGATCCACTCGCGCCACCCTACATACCACTTTGAGGGTCTTCCATGGTCCGCATTTTCCGTGCTCATTTTGATCCGAGAGGAACCCAAATCTGGTTCGCAGAGAATTGTTGTGGTCGGTGCCAATTATGCTTGCTCAAACAGTGCATCAGAATTGTGGTTGGCTTCTTGTTGACTCTGTATCTCATATCAGACAATGGAAGGAAGGGATCCATTTCTCTCTGATCTCTCTGTCAGTCAGACTGCTCAGAAGGAAGAGAAAGTCTCGGCTCTATTACCAGCAGCACACAAGGAGAACTCTAGTGAGTCTCGACCAGCGGGAGAGGAGAACGAGAGGGAGTCTCGACTGCGCACAAAGGAGAGGTGCGAAGCGCTCTTTCCTATGGGCGAGAGAACGAGAGTGAGTCTCGACTGCGCACAAAGGAGAGGTGCGAAGCGCTCGACCAACTAACGAGGAGAACAGAGTGAGTCTCGACGCCCGAAGGAGAGGAGAACGAAGGCCAACCCTCCAAACTCAGCCATCTCACCAAGTCTACAAAACAAACCACAAAGAAAAAGCATCTCAAGGCCTCCTTGTTGAAATGACGGCTACCCTGGTTATTGAGTAAGTCGGAGGGAAGGTGATATGACAGGGCCGGGGAATCAGGTCTCAAAGAGCCTTGCCCTACCCCTTATCCTCTGCTTTCCAACTTGAACTGCTCTTGTCATCCTGCCTGACAGAATTGACGAAGAAAGTGGTTTCATCCGTTTAGCGAACTAGCAAAACACAGAATGTCCTCCAGAAGAGCGAGCATTGATGCGGCTTGATCATGCTGTCCATCAGTCTGTGGATGGTTGCTTGTTGAGAAGAGCTTGGTGCCCAACAGCTCGAACAAGGCCCTCAAAAATCTCCCCGTTCATCTCGCATCTCGATCACTGACAATGTCCCGTGACACGCCCCAATGCTTCACCACGTTCCTCACGAACAAGTCTGCTGTGATCTCAGCCGAGCACTCCTGCTGCCGCTGGGGATGAATATTGCGTACTTGGAGCCGTAGTTTGCAAACTAGATGAAACCACCACGACTAAGATCGAAGTTCAGCCATCCACTTGACACAAGCCAGAGATTCAGTCTATCGAGACACACTCCCAAGGCCTCGAAGGTCTAGAAAGCGGTTCCTGTAGCCCACCCACCGGTCTTCTTTCTCTCCGTCTTGTCCTGCTGACATACGAGACACGTGCGCACATAGATCTCGATGTCGTTCTCCATTCCAGGCAACGCCGGCCGGCCAATAGTAGCTGCTTGACAATAGCTTAAGGGTGCGCTCTTGACCAGGATGTCCAGCCCACTGTGAGTCATGCGCGCGCCTCTGTCATCAGAAGTCGTCGGAGTCCCCCACGCAGTCCTTGGGAGGTTTGGGACGTAGGGTCTCCGACCTTTGGCGTCAAGGATGTCTCCTTTCACCGGTGCCAAAACCCGTCGAGTCGTACCCTCCCGCACGCTCTCGATCAGCCGCTTTGTTCTAATAACGGGCGCTACGCAGTGTTCATAGTACAGCTGGTCCCATTGAATCGAAGCCAGCTCATGCATGCGGTGTTCGGCACTGGGCCGAAAGAAAGGAAAGCGGTCAATATGGATCAAAGAATCCTTCTGGGTCAAAGCGAGTCTTCATAGGTTGTCACTGCTTATGGACCCGAACCTGGGTGTGAGATCTCTTTTGGAAAGAAGCCGGCGAGGAAGGATTCTCCAGCCCAAGGGAGCAAAAGGGCCAGATGTATTGAACATCGTCTACCAACGCATCGAGAAAGGGGCGCCTGCCTGATCCTTATATCCGGAATTCCCAGCAAATCATGTTGACAGTATATCGACGAATTGCGATGATAATGAGCAAATGAAAGAAAGCGCGCGCGCGCAAATGTGGTCCATCTCAATCGATCATGTGCAAGCCCCTCCAAAGCTTGTATATTGGGCGGGCGCAGCAGCTGTGGAATATGACCATCTTCTGGTGCCATGCCACTTTTGAGGTTGGCGCAAGGGTCTCCCGGATCCACAATGAAAGCAACTCCAACAAATCGGTGGAAAAAGAGATCGATCTTTGGAGGTGCCACATTTTCTCGGCCGAGGACGACTCCCATCCCAAGCTTCAGAATGAGTCAAATGAAACCGCAGGTCGCGCGCGAAAGACCCGCTTTTTCTCTTTCTCGGATCCAATACAAATCCCCAATCGACAAGTTGGTCCAGCAAATCTTCCTTCTCGCCAGAGGAAGAATCAATCATCGGAAGTGGCGCTTTTTCCTGCGTCTCGAAAAAGAGGATGGATATAGGAATTTATGTCAGAGACGGGCAAAACGCGCGCGCCCACATCTTCTCATTTCAATGCGCCCCATTATTGGCAACTCCTCCCGCGGGGCCAAAAACCGCATCCAAGCGAGATTGAATCTGCGGCTATTTGCGGCCGTAGGGTGAGGTAGGGGGGTTATACGGCACAAAAAGGGCAGCTTTGAGTTTGAACAAGGAAGAGAATCTCAGATAAGAGAAGAGTTCCCCTGAATGATATGACAAGCAAGGGCGGAAGCCCGAAGGACCGAGAGAAAGAAAGGACGGGGGGGGAAACAATCAATCAGCTTCTGACTGGCCTGGAAAAATCCCAAAGACATGAAACAGGCGCGCATGGAAGCTCTTGCCCGGAAGACTGCCCCCACGAAAGAACCTCTGACTATGGGACAAACAGGCGATATCCTTTGATAGCTTCAATAACATACATTTCAAAAAAGAGAGCTTTTTTTGCACTTCGTGAACACCGATTATCAGCTCGCCTGTACGCTTGTGTTCATAATCAATCCCAAGCCATTTCCCAAACGGTTCAGCCACGTCCTTCGGATTGATGCGAGAAGCAGGAGTCAGTCAGCCGCACGCGCGGTGTCAAGCAGTTGGCAAACTCGATTTCCATTTGGGTGCCCCGGAAGACTGCAAAATAGGAGGGCCTAGCTGCTTGCTTAGCTGACCAAGCGCGACCGTGACGAAGCTATGCGCGTCGGGCCACGAGCCCAAATTGGTATCTGTCCGCGAAAAGCGAAGGAATTTTGGCACAAAAAAGAGCGCGCCCTGATTCAATTCACGCAAGGCAACGGAGCCGCATCCCGGAAAAAACAGGCACGAAAGCAAGGAAAGGGGGAAGTGTGGAGGGCAGGAACGGACCAATCGAATTTCACGTATCTGGGGCTTCAACCTCTCTGCCCGTTAGATTATGAAGCGCTTGCTCGCCTCACTTTCGTTCTCGACCAACTCCAGAGCGCTCCGCACCTCTCCCCGATTTGAGCGCACGAGGTTGGCGCAAGGGCGGGCTCCCAGCGGCTCTTGAGCGCTGCGCACCTCTCCTAGTGGCGATTCTCTTACGAGACTCACTCTCGTTCTCTCGTTATGTGCCCCGGGTTATGTCCCCTCAAGCATAGCGGTGGTCAAGCGCGGCACTTGAACCGCTGGGCGCGCGTATATGGCATGGGTTCAAGGGCGGTTCAAGGGTCTCCCAGCTAGATTGAGCGCTGAGCACCTCTCCTAGTTATAGTCGAGACTCACTCAAGTTCTCTCGACCATAGGAAAGAGTGCTTCGCACCTCTCCTTAGCTTATGTCGGGTGCCCGCGAGACTCACTGAAGTTCTCTCGACCATAGGAAAGAGTGCTCCGCACCTCTCCCGGTCGAGACTCACTTTCGCTCTCTCGACCATAGGAAAGAGTGCTCCGCACCTCGTTATGCATTCTGTTTGTTGCCCGCATAACCTGCCAGCATAACCTCAAGGTGGTCGACCCTTTGAGTGATGCTGCCCGGCGACATAACGCATAACGGCGCGCGCAAGGGCGAGTAAGGTATCAAGGGCTCCTCAAGAGTCACGGAGGTACACTGGAAGTGGGAGGCCCCCAATTCCAAAAGCGAGAGAATCTCCTCTCGGTCTGCAAGTACTCTCAGCAGGGCGGGGCAAAACCACTCCAGACCCGAAAGATGGTGAACTATGCCTGAGCAGGGCAAAGCCAGAGGAGACCACGATATTGACGTGCAAATCGTTCGTCTGACTTGTTGCAGGTATAAGGGCATGCGAAAGACTCATCTCCACCATTGCCGTAGCCCTCCGAAGTTTCCCTCAGAATAGCTGGAGCCCGTGAGCGAGTGAGATATTGGCGGGTCAAGCCAATGATGAGAGGCATCGGGGGCAGGGTTGTATCACCCTTTCACCCATGCCATATACGCGCGCCCAGCGGTTCAAGTGCGGGAGAGTAGGCTTCGCACCTTGCGCCGTTATGCTTGAGTGATGCGATTTTTGATGCGACATAACGCATCACTCAAGGGGTCGGTCAAGTAGGCGCGCAAGGATGAATGGCCCATCTTTCAAGCAAGAGCTTCCATTCTCCTCTCATATTGTTCCACCAGCAATCCAGTCTTTCATGAGGTTCCATTTGATTCGCGAGAGGGCCACCCATAAGGAGATTGTGACACCATATGCAAATGTATCACTCAATATCGGCTTCCAAATAGATCACTCAAGATCGCCCAGCTAGCAGATATCTTGACCAAGTTCCGACCAGAGTCTGACCCAGCGACGCTTCCATTGGACTCAGTCTGACTGCCGTGTGTATATCGTCTGGTTCACCTCCCACATCTGTGGCACCAGAGCTATCTTGACTAAATTTAGTATGTTTCGGAGATCCTCTGTTTTTTTGAACCTTTCTCGACTTGTTATATGGCGATTACGCGCCGTGGCGATTCTCATCTTTGAGAAACTACTTTGGAAGGAACGAACGTCGTTGTTCGGATCGAGGGTCCGAGCTTCCCAAGCTCTATGCTGTTTGGGAACTCTGCAAGGATCTTACCACCTTCTTGATTGACTATATTTAAGTCTTTAGAGTACTTTGGGATGATATTCCGCGCCGAGGATTTGTGCTTATGGGCTAGGGTGAAGAGGGCAGACCAGCGAATCTGGTGGTCGACAATCGTTCGAACTTGGTCAAAGTTGTCGCAGCACCTGTAGTAGGACAGAGGACTGATAGCGATGCCCGCGGACCAATTTACGATGTCTCCGTCGCTGACGTTCGTCAAGCAGGCCACGTGAATTGGCCAGGATCTTCTTCGGCTAATGAGACCTCGATCCCGAAGCCTTCGGAGTATCTTTTTCACCGGTGCCTCTATCTGTATGGGAAATTCGCTGCTGAAAGATCCCGTTGGCGCAAGGGCTCCTTCTTTCTTCCGACCCGCGGGAGCATAGAATTCATCAAACTTCCGGACACTCATGCCCGATCGTGAGACTGCCTGTTGAACGTCCGATGGCACGTTGCCCCTTTTGTATATTCCCTGCAGCTCGATCTCCCTTGATCCTTGCCGGATGTGCTTGACGATTCCCCAGGAGACGAAAACTTGGGGACTGATTACTCCAGCTGTTCCAAGAGTCTCTTCAAGTTGAACCGCGTCTAGTGGACTCCCTGTTCCGCTCATCCCCTTCGTCAGCTTTTTCATCGGGATACCCTCACCTAGGTACCCCCACTGAGAATGGATGGCGGAGCGTAGGTGGCAAGCTGTGAGATGTACCCGGTGCTTGACCCGTAGCCGCTTCTCCAGCTCTCGCAAAAAGGGGATGGGAGTCGTCCTCGGAGGGACTTCCCGAATGACCATACCGGGGAATTCTACCGTACTCCGTGCAGCTATGGTTGTTGATCCTGCGGGTAACCGGTTCAGGCCGGATTGATTGAAGTGGATGATCTGTTTTTGTATTTCTATGAGAAGCTCTACGGCACCCACGATTCCCAGTAGTAAGTTATCAGCATATCGCGCGTAACAAATCCTTCTCCAGTCATGGGTTTTGGAGGGTTTGAGGGCTCTCTCATACTTTCGGAAGAAGGGGATCGCCTCCCCGCCCAGCTCTATCAGCAGGCCCCGTCTTTTGCAATACTGACGAAGATCTCTCATGGCCAAATTCTTCTCCAAAAAGCGTGATCTCTTTTTGATTGGGGTCACCCCGGTGGCTTCTATGAGGAAGGCAGCGTCAAGGAGGCTCGAGGGCTTGTTAAGGAAGGCTGCGGGGGGGGCCACAGGGGGGAAAACGAAAGGCCTTTTCTGGTCCCCACGGCTTCGGGGGGGGGCTGGGGGGTGTGCCAGGACGAAACAAGGGAAGGTCGTTTTGCTCTTTTGGGGGAACTCGTCCCTTCCCACAATCACGGCTCTGTTGTCTTGGGGAGCGTTGAAGCTTGCTAATTCGGAATAGAAGCATTGGTCAGGAATACGACGACCTGTCCTTATATTGTTGAGAGCCGATCTGATTCTCTGAACCAGAGTCATTTCGTGCTTCTGTCGGATCCTCCCTATCTCCTGATCGAGCTTGTTTAGATAGATGTTGCCTGATAGGGCCGAACATAGTACACAGTGTGGGACAGAGTCAGGGCCCTTCTCGCCTCCTACGAGTCGTCTGGCGGAAAACAGTTGATTAATGGGGTAAAAGAACTTGGGATCGTTGATCTCTTCCTTCAAGATTGGGATGAATCGATGTCGGTCGATGGTGTTGAAACACTTCCTTACCTCGAATTCCAAAAACCAGCGAGAGGTTCCCCACTCTTCTTTGATCCGTCTTAGGGTCGAGTGGCAGCCTCGACCCGAGCTCCAGTGCGATGTGTCTGGAAACTCGGGATCGTAAATGGATTCGAGTACCATTCTCATCGCCTCTTTCATGATCTTTTCTATAGGTAGAACTACTGTGAGCGGTATCAACTTCGATCCTTCTTTCTTTTATGGGCCGGGAAGAGGAAAGCCAGCTCGTTTTTTGCTCCCTCTATTTCTAGATCAGGGCCGGCCGGGTGCACCTGAACGACATCTTCTTTGATCTTTTCATTTTGCTTTTTCAAAGGGACCGGCGCCAACCAAGAGGAGGTGGGGCTCTCTCAAACAATGGAGAAGAGCCGAGATTCAGTCCATAAAGACACTCTTCCACGGTCTCTACAGAAAAAAGAGTTGATTGGGGAACAATCAATAGACTTCTCATGTCGAATCAGGATCAACTAGGACAGAAAGAAAGCATTGGGTCGAACTCTTCTATAGCATAGCTTGGTGTCAAAGTCATAGCTATGAATAGTCATCGACTCCCCGCGCGCCCGGAAAGGGGCGGTAGAATAATGGGATCTATTATGGGACATACAATGCATGACAATGACAGACGTATGATCATGACGCTTCAACCGGGTTCTGATATTCCACCTGTTATAGAGAAAAGAACTGAAAGCAAAGCCATAACATGAACATGGCGATACATTGATACAAAACTTCTACCCCGAGCACACGCAACGGAGCCGTAGACAGTCAAGTTCAATCCAATCCACGAAAGAATTGGATCTATGGACAGCATCATTGTGGTCAAGGTCGTAATGCCAGAGGAATCATTACCGCAGGGCATAGAGGGGGAGGTCATAAGCACCTATACCGGCACAAAATGAAATGAAGACCCCAATATGCGCGCGCATAGGCATTTTCTTTCGCACTTTCCATACATAACCAAAGAATAGAAAATCTTCCTCTCGAATTCTGGATCCTCCGCGGATTGACTGTGAAACGAAGTCATAGGCACGTAGGTTCAAAGCCAGACCGACTAGTCCAAGAGCACTCATCCATAAACCGGTTACTGGGCGCTACAAATCACATCACAAAATGTCACCCTTATCTCAAGAGATGGAACTTTCCAAAAGCAAGCCCTCAGATTTGTGACTAAAAGCGGGCGGTTAGCGGTGACCATTGATTCTCTTATGCTTGAGTTGGGTGAAAAGCTCAAATGTCTTTGTTCCATCCGTTACCATCTGCCGTGAGATTTCAAGTCTTTTCTCTTTTCTCTTTTCTCTGTTTTTATTTGATTTTCTTTGATGTTGATGTTGATTTGATGTTTATACAAGCCCCGCACCGCACCATGAATAGCGCACAGTAGAGCAGCACCTAGTACTCCGGCAACTCCCATCATATTCAATGGATGAAATGTCCAATGGCGGAAATCCAGAAAAAGAGGAATTGAAATATCGCCGCTACACCAAAACTAGGCGCAAAAAACCAACCAGCTTGAGGTGCCGAAGGCAGTGGAGAAATGAAGAATACAGAAACAAAAACCACCCCACCGCTATGTTGGTTGCCCGGAAAATGCGCATTATAAGGACGCAATTGCACAGATCGAGCAAGTTTCAATTGACGTCACATCAAGCGCGCGCGCCTATTAGCCCGCCCTAAGAAAGCATCATGAAGAGCAACAAAAGTGGGCACCACAAACCACCGCCATTGACACCAACGAGTCAAATCTCCTTGTGCTTCAGGGCCCCATACCGCCGCCACGCCACATAGTAGCAACAAAGAATGTGCGCACCATATTCCAATGACGCAGGGCAGGAGTGGAAACTGGTGAAGAAATGACAACCTTCCAAATAGCACCAATCGCGCGCGCGCGCCTTTCGCCCGCTTTTTCTATACCTCTTTCCAGCAACAAGAGGACCGGGAAGGACGCACCTCTGGTGTATGTATGAGAATAGCGCGCTTGATTAGGAAAATTGTGCCACCAATTTGTTGCAAAAAGCAAGAAATTCTCACTGTCAGCCAAAGATGCTCAGACTCTATCTAAGCTCCTGAGGTATGACCCAAAGGGCGGGAAGAGGCGGTTGACATACTATCAAACAAGCTTTCCGCGCCCAATGAGTCTCGCCCGGCAAGCGCAAAGGGGCGAGACGAATAGGAAGAATTCTACCGTACTTCGCAAGCCTTGCATGTGTGGTTCTGGCCGGGCTTTCCTTCAGTAGTCAAGTCAAGCAGCGAGTTCAGTGCGTAGACCGAGAGGGAGTGACTCTCCCCTCCAATCAATTGATTCGCCACTCACACCCACCCGGGGTTTGTATAATGTCAATCTGAGTGTTGGAGAATGACTGAATGAATCACCCCCTGCCGCCCATATTGAATTGAAACCTTCTCAATCAGGGTTGGTTGGAGGACAAAAAAATGCCACATTTGATTCGCCTCAAAACGTATGGAGACATCAGAAAGCACGCACAACAAATGCTACACAAAAGCCAAATGCCCGGAAGCTGGGAGGAGAGGCAAAGCTAGCAGCTGGAGAAAAAAGCCATTCCCTTTTGCTCCTAGTTATATTACGAGCCGAGCTTCCCGATAAAGGCGCGCGCCAATGAGCTAGCTTATCTGAATCCATAGCTGGTAGACGCATCTTCCGCCTGATCCAAGGGAAGATTCCGCCTCCCTTTGTTCGTCACGTTGGGATGAAAGAATCACATCAAGAAGCTGAAAAGTCCGATCCACAGAAGGGGCGCCCGAAGGACTTGAACTTCTGACTTGATTACTTTGAGTTGCTTGCTGTGTTTGATGCTCGCTCTTCTTTATGTCACATTTGCGGCCTTTCCTTGCTTGAATGCGCTCCAGCTTTCGAAGAACAAAAAAGCGTAGTTGCCAAGAAGATCGTTTCATGACTTCAGCCTGGTTTTCGATCAGATCGAGCCGCTCGCTTCCTTGCCATTACTATCAAACCCACAATGTTCAGTGCCAAATGTCACGGGTTGAAACTCCGACGTATCTCAATGCTTTCCCGCACTAGCTCTCCCGCTAGTCAGCCTCTCGCTCACTCTGATTACTGGACACTCGTGCTTCGCTTTGCTTTTCTTATTAGATCCTCAATTTGTGTTGTGTATAGAAGACAATCCGGTCTGGCACTGATTCTATACACAACACATAGAAGGCCGACTGTATTTAGACAATGGGGCGTGAGCTGTTCACCCAACCGTCACGCACTTCTTCCCATACTATGCAAGGGCGGGCTTAAGCGGATCCGGACACACCTCGGTCTCGCGCCCAAGGACACACCCCTTGAGCTCCTCCTCTATTTGCACGCAGCATCCGAGCTACGCGCCCTTAGCGTCTTGCGGGCGAGATCGGTTCTACGACAAGAGCCACATCTCCTGAGTCCGTCTCAACCGTACGCAACCACCGAGCCACGTACCTTATGGTACCTTGCCAAAGCGTCAATCCGAACAGTCGCGTCCTGATACTGACCTAACTGACACGCCTTGCGCGAATAGCATTCACAAAAATGTGGCGTGACGCAGTTTGGACTGAGAAATCGTTTGCTTTTCATCCGTGCTCAAACTGAACAGAATCCAAATGAAAGGAGTGTGTTGCCGCATGCGGTTGCTTCCTATTCGTCTCGCCCCTTTCCCCGCGCTTGCCGGGCGAGACTCATTGGGCATCCCTTTTCATCCTGGTTCACCGGGCAAAAAGCGAACGTACTGCCACAAGTGGAGTGAGCCGCTGGTCCAGAAGAGAGTTGCTTGCAGGGCGAGCTGCTCCTGCTCCTATTAAGACCTCTCACGCAGCTAGAAGCTGAATCAATGTGAAAATAGAGTATCAATCAATCAACTAGGATCGGATCGCCCGGCTTTCCTGGTGAAAGAAAAAGAGCAGTTCCAATATGGGCCTCGTTTGCTGCCGTGCCACGAGGTGAATGAGGTGCTTGTCTATAAGCAAAGCATCTCAAAGTATGATCACTGGATCACCTGCCATGTGAATATCTATCTTGGAATGCAGACGCTATTGGAGGTTTTTGAATCGGAGATGGAAGTAGGCTGATAGAGCCTTCTCGAACAGCTCAATTCCACTTGTCTTTCGGCTTTTCTGACCTGGCTGAAGCAGAAGCTAGACCAAGACCAAACCCTGACGCCTACCCAAGACGTAGTGCCGTCCCTGCTATTGAATCATCTCTTTGAAGGCCCTGTTCAATAGGGCGGAGGAAATGGTCCCGGACTGATTTGAAGCTTCCCTGAATCAAAAGAAGGTTCTCCCGAGGACAGTTGCTTAGCGGAGGCGCTTTGCGTCAGTGCCAATCCTCCTCATGATCATTCAACCTGGGCGCGCGTTTGTCGAAGGCGCTTGCGGGGTGAGTCGCACCCTTGATCCGCGCTTTGAAACCGATATAACTAGCAAGGGTGACCCGGAGAACTCCAGTGGACGCTTCGCCGCCTTCGGGCAGTGATGCTGTTTTTGTTATGTCGCTTGCCAGCATAACGCATAACGGCGCTTGTTATATGCGGGCCGGGCGTAGAACAAGCTCGATCAGGAGATCTGAAGCTTCCTCAGCTGGAGCTCCCTTCCACGGGCGCCTAGCAAGCAACTCAAAGCTCAGACCATCAGAGCTTGAGTTTCAATCAACTATATTAGCACGCCCCCTTTCTTCTCGCCCTGCAAGCAACTCGCCCGATCCCAGACACCTACTTCTCCAGGCCCGAAAGACGAGATCAAAGTGTCCAATCGACTGCATCTATTGAACCGCCCGCTTTTGGCTTGTCCCGACGGGGTTTTCCAAGTCTCAGTTCAGTGACATGCCATATACGTGGTTCAAGGGGTGGTCTCAGAATCACCGGCAGGCTGACGGTTTGAGCAGAAGTGCTTGCCGTAGCTGTTTTGAAAAGCCGACCCTCTTTTCTTCCACAGTTGTGGGTCAAGGAGGTACAAAGCAATCAAAACTCAATGAAAAACAGATACAACTCGCATCGCCGCTTGCGCACCCTTATGACTTGATCACCCTTGCTTGCGGGCGGGAAGAGGGGGTCCTTTTTGTCTCAGTTTGAAACCTATCCTGACGGAGACCATCTCCCACTGGCGAATGATGGTTGGGAGGTGGGGTTCCTCTTTCCCCTTATCATGTAGCATCTATCTATAGGCTTCTCTTTCAATGGGGATATCCTAAAGAGAGATCTGTTCCTGAATATCTTGTTGAGCTTCATCTTCGTCTCGCCTCTTTGCGCACCCTTTCAGGCGAGACTTCATTGCTTCAGAAACTGCCAGTTTGAGTTTCACTCATGGAAGTTCGCAGAGCGAACATGGGTGAGGGGAATGATGAAGAAGTGGTTGTGTGTCCTCTCGAACTACAGCCACATCATCCTCCTGGTTGAGAATCAGGATATCTCGGAGGGGATCGAACGGTTATTCAACCGCCACCGTTCTCCCATCTTCATGGAAGGTAACTGGGACTGAACCTGAGTTGGTTCGTTTTGGTTACCTTTGGAGGTTGTATGATAAGATTCAGGTGAGGTGCTTCAGTCTCAAAGCTGAAAGGATTGACGTCTGACCTCCTGACCTCTACACCCCGGAGAGAGCAGACTGTTCTATACACATCCTGAAGACCCCATGTTACTTGGAATGTCACATGAGTGCCTACCATAGAAGAGATGGTCGGTGTACCTGGAGATCATCAGACTTGAAGTACTAATGAAATGGGCGTGAAAAGAAATGAATCAAATGTGGGCGGCACTTTTCTATATAGAATCTAGGCAGCTTTGAGTGACTGAAAGAAGACTCAAATAGGCGGCCGAAAGACAAAGTGTGGCACTTGAACCTACCCCGGGGGCGGCGAGGCTGGGAGGAAAACTCATGAGTATGTGCAGGCGAAGTGGATACAGCAATTGTACTGTACTAGATCAACTATAGGACGGACGGATTGATCAAGTCGATTTTCGGTCAAGGCCAAGGTGTGTCTGAGGGTTGAGACCAAAGATTGGGTATGTGTGATTCTGAGCGGCTTCCTCTTCGTCTCGCCCCTTTCCCCGCGCTTGCCGGGCGAGACTCATTGGGTTGGAAAAATCACTTTTGGTCTTCTCGTCACGCAGGCGTACTCCTTGCTTATGATTCAAAGCTCGAGTACAGTCCGTTCGCCGTTTTGATCCGTCAATCAACGATTGGCCATTGCTTTTTTCTTTATTCTTCTCCTCTTTGAAACCCCCTCGTGCTTACTCCCAATCCGAAGCACCCCTTTTCCATTCATAGAGAGATCCTATCGTCAAAATCAATAAAAAGGCCATCATGGACCAAGATCCAAATAGATCAATCTTGTTGGGAGGTACTGCCCAAGGAAAAGAAAAGGTGACTTCCGGATCAGAGATAATAAATAAAATGGAAACCAGATAAAATCGTATATCGAAACGACTTCTGGCATCACCGGAGGGATCGGAACCACATTCGTGGGCCGACAATTTTTCTGGATAGGTCGAACTATTTGAAGAAAATGGAAAAGGAAGCCCGAGTAGGATCAAAGAAACTAGAAGACTGATCACTAAAAAGATACAAATAGGTGCAAATTCCGACATCACTCAACTTCGTTCTCTCGCTCTGCTCGTTCCGCGGCATACCAAAAATCCCTCAGGAACGGAGAGGAAGCTGTCACATTTTTCCCACCACTCATCCAACAGGAGTTCCCAGTCTTTCCAAGCTTTCCTTCTCTTTCCGTTTTTCAGCTCAACCACTGCTTGCTTGTATTATAGTAGGTGAAGGTTGGTGTGGCTGGCGTCTGGCCGCTTTCTCATTTGAATTGGAATTTGGATCGCGTCGAGTCAAATACTCATCCTCAAACTACCAAACTCCTGAAACAAGTGGCCTTCGTGAGACTTGAACTAGATTCTCTTTCGACTTGATATACAACAAGACCGCCGATCTGATCAATCGTGAATAGAGAGAGCCAAAGAGGCACGTCGGTTTTCCCTGCTCTACCTGATATATGCTCTTGTTCATCAGCTGATGAAACAATCTCATGATCAAGCCGCCACGCCTGGAGCATCAGAATGCGCGCCACGCCACAGAAAGTTCGCACCCTCAGGAATGATCTCTCTCAATGCAGCAAACCGACGCAAGTGGATATGTCAGAGCCCTCACTCCCTACTTCTTTCTTCACATGCCAGCGACTACATCTGCCCCTACTCGAAGAAGGGGAGGATCTTGTTCTCGCCTTTCCTCCCAGCAAGCAAGAGTGATCAAGTCATAAGGGACTGAAAGCTCACGCGCGCTACTTGAGTAGGCTTTGAATCCAGCGAGACTCGACCGATAGGATGAGAGAATGCTGCACATATCAGTGATGAGAGGTGCGAAGCCCACTCGGGAGAGGTGCGAAGCGCTCGTAATATGATATAACGCCTTTTCACTTCCCCTGCGCCGTTATGCGTTATGCTGGCAAGCGACATAACAAAAACAGCCGTGATATCGGTTTCAAAGTGCGGATCAAGCAAACGGAGGGGCGGTTTGTTCTCTCTCTTTTTTGTCATAACATCAAGACATCTTTCATGATTCTAAGCTATCCAATTTGGTGTGGTGCTTTTTGCGTTTTTCAAAGGCGGCACTATTCGCGTCGCGTCGCGCTGTGAGAAGGATGCAGTCAGAATCTCCTCTCCTCTGGCGTTTGGGGTATGAAGACATCGGGGCCTTCCGCTTGCTTGACCCCTGAGAAGACTATAGTCAGACATTTCTGTTCATCTTTCTCTCTTCCTTTTGCCCGCGTAGTTGCCCGCCCCGCCTTAGACAAGGCGCGCGCCCATTATTGCTCGTGAGTTTTCCCTCTATGCGGCCATCGGTAGGTACTTGAAGATGATGCGCCTGTTGACAAAAAAAAGAATCTATCGGTTGGCGAAGGGACAAGGGCTTTTCAAGGCGTCTGAACTCCGATACTATGAGAGCCCCTCCAAATGGTAATCAAGTCATTTGCATGCGCCGCTTTTGAAAAGCCTTTGTTGGCAGGACCTGGGGTTGAAGCGGATTGACACAAGGGACCGGATCTTTTCTTCCAGGTCTTCTTCACTTGCCGCACATAGGGTGACGTCCCGGACCTCATCTATGGATCTTGTAGCGCATGGAGGGGTGCGATCTACCGTTCGTTGGTTCTGAGACGAGACCTTCGCCTGATCCCGAATGCCCGCCCCACTTTCTGAAAGAGACGAAAGAACCTTTCCTATTGTTCTCTTTGATATGGAGTCATCAACAGGGCAGAGAATGCTCCTACTATAGCATAGCATAGCATAGCCGGCATAGCAAGCAGTGGTACCCACGTTCTTCCGTGCTCGTAGGTTCCACTCCCCTATGCGCGCGCGGAAGCATCTGGTATCACAAACGTGTGCGTCCTTATGCATCCAGCCGCTTATAGGAGGTTCAGGGGTCGGTCATACGGGTAGGTTGTTCCTCTACTCTCCTTCGCGTTCCTTCTTCGAACCTTTTGGTATGTATTGCCCCCGGAATCTAGATCAGATCCACCGGACGAGAAAGTCAATTCCGCACAGCTGCTGAGTCGTCGGACTTATCCACCGACGGGATTCGTGGAATTTCTGCACGTTTGTGGATTGCGTTGGGGAAAATCTACCAAAGCAGATAGATAGACTCCTTTCCCGCTGCTAAAGGAGAGCAAGAAACGAAAGAAAATGATTGTTTGTGAACCCGGGTACTCAGAGTCCTCTCACTACCAACCATCAGACATCATCTGGCTGGGTCTTGCCGGTATCAACAACGAGAAAAAACTCCCAATGGAAACAACAACAAACTATGGCTCTTGGCCCAGACAACGTCTGCCGGCGTAGGGGAGATCAGAGCAACAGGGAACGCCTAGACAACGACGCCCGTCCTGGGCTACAGTAAGTAGATCGAGAGGTCGTTCCGCCCCTTGTCCCCGAAGATGGGTAATATGTTCTCATACAACTCCAACTTCTATAGGGCTGGGATGGCGAGCGATCCCAGTCCGCGGCAGAGAACAAGACAGCAAGCGAGCGTACCTTTGTTCGCTTCTTCTCCACCAAGCACGGAAGTTTCAGGATCACTGTAGGTCGGTGGCTACCTAAGGAAACTCTGATTCGATCCGCCCCCCGGCTGGGAGGCTTCTACCTCATCCCGATCACAAGGAGAGGTTCACCATGATGAAAGGTAAGGTACTTGAATGTGGAACGGAAAGAATGTGCGCGCGAAAGACGGACCATTCTGTTTTTTTCGGCATGCTCCTCAGATTGACGGATTCACAGGCGGGCGAATAGCCCTACTACGTTTCCTGACAATGACAGGAAGCTTGCGAAACGGAGGTCCTTTGACAACCCTAGAGAAAAAAGGGTCTTCTATGCACAGACTAGCATCGCGTGTCAAAGCGCAATCAGAAGGGCGCGCGTGAGCTTGTTGTATCTGTTTTCAATCTTGGTAGAGTGCGAACAGCTATCAAGAAGAAACAGAGCGCCTTATGTTTGTTGCCCGCATAACCCGGGGACATAACGCATAAGACGAATGTCCTCCGAAAGCACGCACCTCAGAGTGACTGAGAACTGCTCCAAAAAAAGAGAACCTCTTGACTCTACGCCGGCATACCTCTACGCGGAGGAAATTCGGTCATTTTGTTTTTCCGCGCTAGCCATGCCATAGAATCAATTTCCCGCACCGATGCTCTCTTATCTCTCCACCGTCGCGTCTTCGCGGACTACCCTACTTATTAGACTCAAAAGAAAGGGGAGGCAATTCCCGACTCCATTCGCTGCTGACTTCGACTGCCGTGTGTATATCGTCTGGTTCGTCCCCTTTTCCTTTTTGAAGAACCCATTCTCATGTTCTTTCATCAAAGTCAAGTAGGCGAACCCATGGGTCCTAAGGGAAGTTGACAAAGAAGAACAGCCGTTCCAAATACAGCTATCTATAGGACAGCTTGACAAGACCTCTTTCCTCTTGATCTAAGGTGCGGTGCGAAAAAACAAGAGATTGAATGACGTGAACTTCTCGATCCCTATAGGGAAAGTGACCGACCAGGGTGCCCCCCGGAATGAAAGAAAGAGTTGATGAGCCCGAGACCAGTAAGCCCACACCTGTGTAGAGTAGATCATTCAACACCTGCGGCACAAACCCATTTTTGACTGAGAGGTCCGGGGATCATAGGCGACCGAACGGCCGCCCCCCTAATTACTAGACCGACCCGCTATAATAATTCCATAAACACCTAGCGAAGATATAGCAAACAAATAAAGTAGCCCTATGTTCGGATCAGACAATACCATACCATAATCAAAAGGTACAACAGCCCGAGCGACCAGACTTAACATAAATGTAGCCACTGGAGCCATTCTAAAAAGGGAGAAGTTTGCACTACTTGGTGAAATAGGTTCTTTTATCATCAATTTCAAACCATCTGCTAAAGGTTGTAACAATCCGAACGATCCTACTACATCAGGACCCTTTCGACGTTGCACAAAAGCCATGACTTTACGTTCAGCTAGCACTAAAAAGGCTACTCCGAGGAGAAGTGGTAGAATGATTCCAAGTATTTCCGCTGGAACTGCAATGTACGTTTTCGATTTGATATGAACTCATGATCTGCCCTGGTCGACCCAATCATCATCTTGAGGGATGGGACCTTTTCTCGATTCTGACAAAAGAGAAAGAAAAGACAACTGATGCAAACGCCGTTATAATACAAGTCAAGGGAACCTTCCAGAATCTCTGCCTGCCTCACTGGAATGAGCATAAGCGAAGTCAACCCTCCCGAAGACGGACCTTCTTCTAAGGCTCGGCGAAAAAAGAGTGAGCAAGATTTGGATGGAAATAGCAAGCCCGGGACCAGAAGCGTTCCGCAATGACCAATGGGTCTCTTCAACGATTCAAAAGACTCTAGCTTGGAGGAAGCCCTTGCGCCAACCTCCTTCCAAAAGTGACACACAAGCGGACTTCTTGAGACTACTTGAGAGTAGCACCATGACCCAAACCCTGTGGAGGATTGTTTTGTATAGACTTTAGGAGATGAAAGGTGGAATTCTTCAAACTCAAAAAGTGCCGTGCCAATGACTTGTTCATAGTGATGGATACAAGACCAAAGCAGGTGCAAAGAACCGTCTTTCCGCGCAACCCTCGAAAGTGCCTCCCCGGGCCCGGCTCAACATTGAAAACAATCGAATCAAGGAGAAGATTTGGCCATTCAATCTTGTGAACTAATCGAGACCAAAATTGGAGAAGGAGATACGAACGGAGAGAAATAACCAATCGATAAAAGAACATGAAACCATTCTGTTTCAATAGAGGTACAGGAAAGGGTTGGGGGCAATGAAGTAGGTGAAGTAGTTGGATTTTGCGAGCTGTTCCAACCACTGCTGGATGTGATTCCAAGAGCCGAACGAGAATGAATACCACACAGAAGAGTCAAGACTGGGCTCCCTAATGAAATGTTTAACCGATCCATTCCGGATCGATCGAATTGGTACGGAAGTTGTAACATGGGAAAACCGCGGAAAACACGACTTATTTGAAGAACCCGGTGGCCCACCAATTGTAGAAGTAGGATCTTTGGCAAGCAAGAAGCACTGAAATAATACAATTCGAGTGTACCATCTTCTTTTTCATTTCGAGGAAAAGGTTCGGGGAGAAAGGGAAACAACAGAGGGATCCGAATCGGACCTAAATGGGAATGACATGAAAAGTCTTTTTCAAAACCTATCAGGGAGGGCGTAATGACAATATACAAGAAGAATGACAAAAAACTCGTGATTGGTGTGGAGGGGAAGATCCGTTTATGAAATAGAAAAAGAAAGAGTCGTCTCATTGATTTCTTTCTTCGTTCCTTCCACTTGCTTGGGTGCTTCGACAGCTGGGAAAGCTTCCTCGTGCGGCATCGCCGTTATATTGGATTTCTGCGCGCGCTTTGGCGCCTAGTCCGCACTGTGCATAGAAGGAGAGAGTAGAACTGGGGGATTCAGGGAGTAGAGAGAAAGATCCCCCTTTCCCCCAGGTCAATAAGCAGGTGATTGAAAATGATGGGGAGAAGTGAGAATGATACGGCAAAGATCCGTCAGACGGGCATGACTTTTTATACCGCCCAGTTGCGGACTCAGGATCTGACCTCAACCATGAAGTCTGAACATCTCAACAGCGTGCCTCGGTTGCCCATATCACTCAAGTGCGAAGAAAGAGGCTTGCTTCCTTTTTCAGATCCATATTATCTGGTTTAGCTATCAAAATGTCGGCAGTAGGGTTTGCTCAATATCAGAGTCGCGTCAAAACTGATCCAATCCGAAAGAGTGATTTTTGAAGTTCTTCCATACACTGAACGTCCTGTGTCTCCCCTCGATAATCCATGAATCAGAACTTTGATTAATGTGAAAACTTGCCGCATTTTCAAATGATGATGGAGGACTTTGACGTATCCCCCTTCCTCCTTCTGGGGTAGGACAAAGTACCCCAACTGGCCGGCCTTCCAACACCTGTACTCGAATGACGAGGGCTTCTTCTGGAGCCACCAGATGGGCGTTCCGAGTAGAAACGGAAGGAGGAAGAGGGTCTTCGTTGAGCATGGGGACTGATGCAAATACTCCCGTTAATGGCAAGTGCAATGCGCACAAAAGAGGTACCATTGGAATGCTCATTCGAAGCGCGCCTATTCCTCCACAGAGTCAGAGTTGGCCTGATGTAGATGGAGCTGGAGGTTGGTGGGGATCCTGAGTATACTGAAACGGGACCCTGGGATTCAGGAAGGACCATCAGGGCAAGCTCATCGAATTCCCTCCTGCGAGCCCATGTCCTTGTAGGAGGAACCCTTGCGCCTACCACGCCACAAATGACTCCCCACACTTTCGTCTACGGCGGAATCCTCACTACTCTAGTCTCATCTCAGTGGGCTTCCTGCATCAGAGTGACACCCTATAGACCAGACCTATAGAACTGTCATCGCCGGGTAAGTGGGACAAAAGAAATGCCCACCGCCTACCATAATACAAGCAGGCACGCAAAAAGCGCACAATTTTCCTCACTGAACTCTATTACAAGAAGAGCAATTGTATCTCAATTGATTTTGAGCACATCGAGAATATGACGATGAAAAGAAAGTCTGACCGCCCCGAGCGTGCATTTGTCGCCGCACCTTTTCGTCAAAGCTTCAACTTGTGACACTTTTGAGGTTGGCGCAAGGGTGACTAATGGGTCACGCAAGCCAAGCCCATGTCCATAGAAATGGCGGGCGTTTGAAATGAGCGCTTCCCTATGGAACCTTGATATGCGTCATGCTGGTCGCTTGTATATTGAAACTTCGGGTAGGACAAGGGCATCGCCTTTTCCTTTTTTTCCTGATCGAAAGACGAAGTTTGGGAACATCAGGATTAGGGACTTCATCCTTTGACTTCCTCGGGCTCGAGCTTGAGCCAGTGACAAGTTCGTTCTACCTTTCAACTGAAGGACGGACGCCCCAACGACAAAGGCGGCAGCCGTAGGGAAGGGGCATTTTCGGGGAGTAGCCCCCGCCCTGAAAAAGACACGGATTGGCACATACATCTATTAAGGGAGCCATCGAAAGGTGACTAAAACACCAGAAACGGGGACTACCCGAGCTAATGATAGAGGCAAGAACACTTTCCGACCAGGTCCCATTAATTGATCATAACGATATCGTGGAAATGCTGCGCGGACCCATATATATAGGAAAAGAAAGAGAATCACCTTGATACTAAACCGGATCGAGCCCGGGATCTTATGGGAAATGGGAAGATCTAGGATGGGCGGCCAACCTCCTGGAGAGAGCGATGTGCATGGACCAGGTGAGTAGGGATGCAGCTCCGTGGACCGTTCGTCGGGCCTGATAGGTGGTGGTCTCACACCCTTCTCAAAGGAACCGTACGTGACACTCTCGTGTCATACGGCTCCGTCCCAGAATATGGACCTCACCTTTCTTTGACCAAGGCGCGAAGCGAATCATTCTTCATCCTAATATAGTACAAGCTGGGATCAAGTAGGAACCACATCAAATCTGCCACATTTTGAGTCCTTGTATTAAGACGTAGTAGGGCGTGCGCTTTTGAAGGCTTGCGAAGATCGGATTGCCCCTGACTCCGAACCATTTGGAGATCCTCCACTTTAGACTCGCTAGGCCCTCGCTCAAATGGGAAGCTGGTCAGCAATGATCCTAGACAAAAGTTGAAGTTCTCTCGTCAGGGCCGGCCCTTGCAAATAAATGAGCCACTTCTTGAAAGCGCAAGGAGGCGAAGGCGCGCATTCTTTGATACCACACGGCACGCTTCTTTTCAGCCACTCGTTGTCGGGGCTTCTTCTTCAACGCGCCTGTTCGCGCGGAGCCTGTCGGGCTTAGGCGCGCTCCCCCTGCCCAGCATCCATCCAAAATCTCCACCTCCTGGCCGACTTGATCTGGCTGCTTTGGTAGAAGAACATCCGTGATACGAAAAAGAGAAGAAAAACGCGATGTCAATATTCAGTAATGAAATTCTAGCGCTATTAGCTACTTTCATCCATTTGGTTGCCATATGGTATCTACCGCTATAGCTGTTTTTTCACTATGATTTGGTTGACAAAGCGCGCGCAACTTGACTACAATCATGTTTTTCTTGAGTTGTCCCCACCATTTGCATTTCCTCCAGTCCCAACTGTTTGTGTCTTGAATTGATTTGGGCGCGCACGCTTTTGAGTGATACATACGAAGTGGTTTTGGAGTCTGGAGCTTGTTCTTTTGAACGGACGCCCGAATCTCTCCTACATACGAGCCATGTATATATCTTCAACATGTGTATATCTTGGAGAGGTTGTTTTCCTAGGTCTTTCCCCTGGAAAGGGTCCCTCTCTCTTCCAACGTCGTCCTTGCAATTATGTGTTCTCTTCAACAATCAATCTGCTGCCCGAGGGTCAGGGCTCGTGGCATGCTTTTCCCCCCTCCCGGCGATGACTTTTCCTTGTCCTCTCATAAGCGCGGAAGTGTCAACATCTTCCTGCGTTCGCACCTTTATGGACTTCCTAACACAATGGAGCATATCTGTCACCATAATTGATTTTGGATCAGACTCTATCTAAGCTCCTGAGGTCTGAAAGTGAGGATGAGATATTGGGGGGCTTGTAGCTGACTTGCCAGTCATCCTCCCCTCGTGAGAGTGGCGCTTCGCACCTCGTGAGAGTGGTCGACCAATTCCCCCTGACAAGGCACCTCTCCTAGCTTCTCTTGCTTTGCCTCTTCTGCGCGCGCGCTTGAGCGTTTGAGTGAGGTCTCTTAGAGCGAGTCAGCCGGTTGAGTCAAGCTTGTCCGTTTGAGAACACCTTTCCTCGAAGACCTCTCTCCTTCCTTTCCGGAGTGAGGGACGGACTCTCTATGCGCGCCTTCCTTTGTTGCCGTGCCGTGATGAATATGCCAGTTCTCTCATTGAGAGATAGCCAGTCATCCAATGAAAAATCTTGATAAGCCCAAAGGAGCGCCGAGAACTCTCCGGTATGTGTCGTTAAGGTCGTTAAGCGCCGCCTCTTGATTCGGTCTAGTGGCTAATTGCTTTCATTGGTCAAAGGGAGACTAGAATTCCCCTTCTTCGACGGTTTTCTTCTATGTGCGTGCTATATGACGAGCGCTCCCTCTTGTACATGCTCTCATTCAGCTTGATGACAAACGCCGTTATGTTCTAATACAAGTCAAGGCGCCACCTGCCTTCATATTCGTCTCGCCTCTTTGCGCACCTTTCAGGCGAGACTTCATTGCATCAGCCCTTCTTCAATCGAGGAGATAGGGGTCCTGCCAGTCATCACTTTCGATAAGGCGCCTTCATTTCCGTGCTCAGTATCCGATTTGAAATGCGCTATTACTACCTCAATGCAATTCCGGATTCTAGATGCATCTTCCGTGAAGGAATGAATTCGACGAGTGAACGGCTGCGGCCAGAGAGTCAAATAGGTTGGGAAGATGAGCCACTCAATTCTGTATCGGGTTGAAGCCAACATTTTGCGCATATATCTGTATCGGATCATGGGGAACAGCTGTCTTGTGTTGAGAATAAGGAAAGGGGTCTATCCGGGTTGCCAAGAAAGGGGAATCATTGATCTTCCTCATCTATCGCAAGTGCCGGGTTTGAGACTTTTCTCCTCTTCATCTTTCTTAATAACATCCATGAGCAACCAATGCGCTGAAGCCGCCCGCCGTTAGATTACCTAGTGGCGATTACCCAGAACCAAAAGAAAAGCTTGATAACTACTTGCGCAGCGCAATTTGGCAAGGTAATAGATCTTTCATAGGCTCAGAAGGTTGAAGTGACAGACTCAGTAGAAAGGAGATCCACACTATTATCAAAGCAGGTGGATTCTCAGAGGTCCAGGACTGAGTCAGATTCTTGGTCAGAGTGCTACTTTGGCTAGGGGCAACTTGGTTGATCTCCCTGGGGATGTTCTGATATTTGTCAGTTGGCATTGGCTTCCTGAAGGAACAAATCTTTGCGCGGAAGAAGAGTCCGACTGCGCATGATTCTAATCAAGTTGCGCGCGCTTTGTCAACATGTTCATTATTGATCATGGACCTTTGCATCTCCTTCTATTCACATCACAGATGACCGGGCAATTCACATTCCCATATGGAATCCTGCTACGAGGGCGTGAGCTCTAAGCTCAGTATTTCAGCACATCTATTTGTATCAGTATTTGTATAAGCATTGTGGTTGCATCGTCTCCATCTACTGCACATTATGGTCTCTCATCACTGCTGCTGCATACTGACTTCCGACTGCCCCGTGCAACTACATTGATCTTCATGTCACCCAATGGGGGAGGGAGCCACCGCAGGGATCGGTTATGAGTTGAGTTCTTTCTAGAACTCAAACTTCTGCACTTGATGTTTCTGCGCACATTCATGTGTATTCTCGTTGTTGGCACATTTTTGAGGTGCTGTTGTTGGCATTGGTAGCTCACAATTGTGCTATCGCACTGTTCACTAGAGGTCACTCTGAGAAGTCTAGTTCTGATTCTCAAATAGGATTTGACAATGACCCTTCCATATCTACCACAGAGTTGTGGCGCCTACATATACATAATAGTGAATGATGCATGATCTGATGCTCAAAAAGCAAGAGAATGGGCTCAGCGGGGGTTGAGCCAGTCCCGGCAGCCAATCATTAGCGAGTGTTGTTGCTGACATCTGTGCGCAGTTGTGAGGGGGGGGGATGAACCAGACACCTTGCGTCAGTTGATATTTGAATAGCAGATGATCGATGATTTCCTCCTCACTCCCGTCTATTTGACATATGAGATCTACACTGGCGCTTGGTCAGCATACTCTTGGTAGGGATCGCTCCCACAATGCGCACATCTCTATATCAAATCAAGAATCCTGATCAATCTAGACTTCATTGACCAGATTGGATTCCGGATCTCAAGAAAAGATGGAGAAGCATCCAACTGAAACTTCCTGACTCATTTGTATGCAGATTTCCCCCAACGCAATCCACCAAATTTCGTTCGTCAACCACTCTGACGATTCTCATTAAGCTCGCTTTCTGGGCAACAAGATGCGGAATTTGGTTACACAGAAAACGTAGATCATCTTTCCATTGTGCCAGGAGTTTTTGGTGCACATCTATTAGATCATTAACCAAATTGGGGATGTGAGGTTGATTGTCAAGTTTGTCTAAATCGAACGGGTGGTCCGGTATTCATCTATCCTCCCAGATCTTGATGGATGAGCCATTTCCAATATCAATGCCAGAGGCAACCTTTTTTGAGTCTATCTCTAATGCCAAGGATACTACGCCATACTACGCCAGAAATCAGACCGCTATCCAAAAAGTGTGCGCACATTGCTGGCAGTCTGGGAGCTTTGAGTTGTGTCTCCATTAGTACCCAGCCGATTGTTTGGTGGAGAAATCAACCGCCATCCGTGTTCCTTTGATCAAGAGCGAACTCAGTATGAACAGCTTTTTCGTATTCCCATGGAGTTTCTCTTCTCCCACGGCTTAAGGAAAATGTGACACTCAGAGAAAAAGCAAAAAACCATCAAGCTGGCAAGAAAGGCGCGCGCCCTGTTGAAGTGAGGATTTGATGTCTTTTGCTCGGAACTGCTGATCCCCTACCCATTACCACTCTTCCCGCCCGTTAGTCTCTTTTTTCATCGTCAGAGTGCTCTACCAGGTGGTCAAGTAATGGACTATCTCCCTCAAGCTCAAGAACCGAGAACCTCAAGGTGAGCCTATAAGAACCCCCGAGGGTTGGATCACACGCTTATACTACAAAGCGGGCGCTTTTTGCGTGCCTGCCAGTAGTCTAACGAGCGGTCGAGTAGGATCTTCTTCGGCTTTCGACGCTGTATTTCAAGAAAGAGGCTCTCCGCTCCGGAGAACCCAGGGGGGGCGGTGCTGTCCTCTGGGGGACTCTACCAATAGGCACGCACGTTCTTTCTCTTACATCATTGAGCCCGTTCCACGCTATCATAGTAGCCTGCCTAATCACTGAACGTGCCCCGCCAACTGAACTTTGACGCTTTCTAGACTTGGGAAGGGGGAGTGGGAAAAGACCAAGGTGATACCGAGCCTAGCGACTCTCATTCGAGGGAAGAATGACGACCAATGTATCAAACTCGCGGGGTTTGGTTAGTGCTTGATGGTCCGCCAAGCTCCAGTGACATTTTGGGGTGAGTGTGCGTTCCTCAGTTCTCCCTCAAAACCAACCGGGGTGGAGAACGTAGGTTCACTTGATAATCAGATATCCCGGCCGACAATCTTTCTCCGAATCTTCGTTTCAATCAATCTCTTCTATCAACACAACACAAGAGTTGAGCGGCTATGGCTCTCCATTTACCAACAAAAGTCGAGAAGAACTCGTTAGGAGTTCTTTGTATGGGGCAGGAGAGGACAGACTGTAGTTATATATAACGGCTCCAAATCAAGGTTGTTGGTCCATTTAGACGGAGTCCCAAGCGCGACACTTTCCTTCGTCCCATGATGTGAAAGAGGAGAGGAGGGATTGAACGACGTGAACCAACTCCGAGCTGGAGCGGGATGAGACTCTTTTGGAATGGAACAACCGAGGAGCTTTTCGTCTCCAACAAGTTGGGGAATGTTCCCATAATGGCAATCTGAAAGTGAGAGTAATCGGACAACTGTTTTTTTGAGTATCAAAGCTCACGTTTGCAACAAGTATATCAGAGTTTCCAACGTGCGTTATAAGCATCTATCTTTCAACTGTTGAACAGAACGGGAAGTTGTTGAGGACAGGACTGACAAATCGGATACGCTCGCGAGAAAGGTCCTGCCCCTGCCAACCAAGTCACAAAAAGAAAGAAGAGAAAGAACTGGGAGTTGGCGCCTACATAACAGGTAGCTTGCTTACCAAGCCATCCGGGCACGCGTTGTCAGCACTTGTTCGATCGATTATTCTTGAAAAGACTGCAAAAAACGACTCACTATCAAAATGAAAGACGATCGATTATCTACCCAAGAAGATAGAGAGTCCCACATACGAAAAAAGGTCACAAATGAAGTTGAACCAAGTAACATTGCAAAGGCATAATGATAGTAGGGTCGGGATATCCCCGCCCTCCGAACCGGACGTGAGGGTCTCCCCTCATCCGGCTCTCCGCAGGGGAATCTGAACTCACTGCTTCCCCTAATATCCTCCCTTTACCACATCATGGGGGTTTACAGGAGATCCCAGAGTCTCGCTCGGAAAGGTGATGCTGCTCTCCCTCTCTTTCTAAACAATCACCAAATCTCAGACTTGGGGAGTCCGCCCGGCTGCTCTTGCTGAAATCATTACTCTTCATTCTCCCGTGCTCTAGCAATGACGCTCCCTAGACCACTACTATAGAGTATATAGGGCGTAGTTAGGTAGGAACAATCAATCTACAAACAGGGGGACGGGAAGTCTCATTGTTGGGGGTTGATTTGAGACCTATCAATATCAAAATGAAGCTTGCTCCTCGATTCTGATACATACGGTCTTCTAGAGATTAGTACAATACGACAATACGAGACGATGGAATGTCATGGGATGGGTGGTAGAGGGTTGCCTGCGCCCAAAAACGATGATGAACTTGTCCCCTTGTCCATAGGGACCTCGTGGCATACAACCGCAACGACTCCAGCTTCCTAGCCGCCCCTTGATCTCTTTCTTTTGATTGCCTCGTGGACGGACGAAAGAAGGGAATTCGCCAACCAGAACTGGGCTGTGAAGGCTCGCGAAGGAGACAGCAAGCCCTCACTACCTGCCGGTTCCTCTGGAGAAGGAGGGGCAGGGACGGTGAGCGCCCGCCCTACTATGCCCGGCCCGCCCAATAGAATCTCAGGTGCCACCGGAAGGAGCCAAGCCAGCATACCAGGCAACCCTCGCTGACTTGAAAGCTCGCCCGGGGATGGAATTCATTCACTTGCATTCCTGCTAGCACTACAAAAAGCTCCGGTCTTCACGCCCGCTGTGCAGACTTTCCTCGGGTTCGTAGAGTCGGGTTTCCCGTTGACCCACAACGGAGGACCCCACCAACCAAAGAAAGCAGGCAGGTGGCCACGGGTCATAACGCATTCTTCGCACAACAGATCCACTTTGAAGTTGACTGATTCGCTCGGCCAATTGTCGGAATGTGTACGAGATACCATAAGGGCCCAAGATCTCAATAGCACCCTTGTCTAAAGCGGA